AGATCCCGGAATTGGTGGATTCGGAATCGGCTGGATTGGAGGGATCCGGAGCCACAAGGATCCTTCAACGAGTTTGAAACTCTTTTGATTCCAGGCGGCCGGCCCCTTTCTATGGAATTTGCTATAAGTAAAGCTTGTCGACTATAAAAGTCAAGGCCGGTTCGAACTTGTGATTTCGAGAGCCCGAAAAGCTTCTACAGCTAGAGGGCGGGTCTAGCAGAAAGCGAGGAGCTCGCAACAGCTAAATCACGATCTCCGGACGAGCTCATAGTGACATGAGGCTGCCTCTTTTCAATGCTGGAAGTGAAGCGAGCATTGCAGGAGCTATCTATTCCATCGGGGAGATGGCAAGCGGAACGCACCCAAAGTCATAGGCAATGACGTTTCCGAGCTACCACATTCACGCATGCCGCGGAAGATCATATGCAGTTTCCCCGATCTACCTGTTCAAGCGAGCGCTTGCAAGCGGCCAGGACGTACATCGTACAAGATGTCGCTCACTTCCTTTAGGAGGAGGGACCGGAGTCAACCTTACTCCCCTCATTTGCATTTGAGTTGGAGGTCTTACGCCTTTACCACTATGCATAGGGTTTCACCTCTCCTGGACGAACAATCGAGAAAGGAGCATTTCCCGCCCCGGTATTTTTGAAACATAAGAAGAGCCTGACTTTCTATTAGATTAGTAAAGCGCTAGCTAGCGCCCAACCTAATAAAGGAGCCTTGATGCTTTACTAATAGGTTTGATAAAGGCGCTTTTAAGCCCTTTTGCTTGCTGAGAAATGCCCCATTCTCCCGCCCCCCTAGAATTGGATTTTTTCTCGCCATTCCCCCTTCGAAGGCGTATTCGTCCCCTTTCGCCGCCCCATCGTCTGGGCTCTTCTTCAAAAATCGGACATCGAGAAAGCGTACGCTTCCCTTTTTCGAGTTCTTGATAACGAGGGGCCAAGCTACATAATCAGGAGGGTCTGGCGATCCGCTTCGATGGAGGGAGAAGTGCCCGCCAAAGTGTGCTTTATTGAAAAGGGGATATGAGACGGCTGGGGAATTTCTCCCCTAACTTTCTTCGGTTTGGTCAGAGGGGTGAGCGCATAGTTTAGTAAGGACAGTTGCTTTCCCGAGAGGGCTCCCTCATCCATTTCTAGGCTAAAAAAAGGAGATCAGATCTTGTCTTCCCTCTTCCCTTGGCTGAAAAGCCTTCTTCTTCCTTCCAACCTTGACCACCTCTCTTGAATTGAATTTCCATTCTTCGAAATCCCCCTCTTCTTCTATGAAGGCAGTCGAGGGAAGCGGGTTAGGGGGTGCGCTGCTAAGGCCCGGGGAGCAGAATCGAGTCAAACTGTGAAAAGTATTGGCATTCAGTTAGTTAGCACTACCTTCTTAGACAAATAAGTAGGGCTTTCTCTTCTTCGACTTACAATTAAATGTCTTATGCATCCTGCCTCATTGGCATTCTATTAAGGTGCAGTAAATCAGTAAGAAAGTCAAGCAGTAAAAGTCAAAGCTCAAGCCTACACAGTCAATGAAGGAGCACTAGCGTGAAAGGAAAGGCAGGCTACCTACTTTATATACGATTACGATAGGATATTCTATCCAGCCAACAAAGTTAGGAAGAATGCACCTGCCCTCTCCCTTGTGCTACTCCTACTCCTGTGCTATTCAATCAATGCTTTCGGGAAGCCAAGCCTCTGAACTTTTAGCTAGCGCTATTCCATTCAGTCCGGAGCCCAAAGAAGCGTAGGGAGGAGAGGGCCTAGTAGGGCAAGGGAGTACACTATATCCTATGGGAAGATCCCGGCAATACCAAGACTTAGCTTACAGCCCAAGCAAAGTAGGCGCATTAAACTCATTAGAATATCCAATTATGGGATGCTTCAGGAGTGCCATAAAAAAGAGGCCATTGGAATCGATAGCAAGGGCGTCCACGAGACCACAGAGCAGGCAAAGTACGCATCCACAGGTGAGATGGGGAGCTATAGAAGCACAGAGCGCTGAGAAATGTAGGTTGAGACAAAAACCAATACAAAGGCCTCTGAAACTGCCTCAAATAGTGTCATTCACATCATTTGCAGGGAAACTCGATGAGTAAGACTCTTTCTTTCAACCAATCCCATGAGCATGTAACCAGGGAGAAGGAAGATGTGGGGGTAGAGTGAGGGTTGGAATTCGCCCGTGGTCGAACTGTCCTAAGGCTGTGGTAGAGCCAGAAAGCTAATACCGAAAGGTGGGAATGAGACGGCCGGGGGAAGAAAGAGCCACCCCAGGGAGGAAAGCCGAGTGCCCATCCGCCCGAGGAAGATCTGAGCAAGGTGTATAGTGAGAGGGAGAGATGGCAGCAGATGTTGTTCCGCATCAAGACGTTGCTCCGCATCACAGCTTAAGGATATGGCTATGGATTTTTGGTTCGCTCGCGATCCGCACCTGGCTCAACTAATAGTACCCCTTCCCCCTTCCGAATATCCTTATATAAGCTACTGCAGGGTATGGCTCTCTACCTGAAAAAGCTGCTATCTACCTTTAGGTTTTAATGCCTCCAATGCCATTCAATCGAGTTTGGATAATTTAAACATACCTGCTACTAAGCATATTTAAATACATCAAGGAGCTGGTAATGTTTCTGATGCAAGCGAAGATAGTCAAAATGAAGAATCTTCTGACGTTATCCTGCATCAGCCAAATCTTGCACTTTCTGCGTTCCCAACACTAGGAAGTATACTATATATACCCGGGACCTCATCTCCTACCTTATGGCAAAGACCACCCTTTTGAAGCTATAGAGGTTAAGGAGGAAGATATAGCGAACATTTTTGTTGGAAGATCCCTTGGCACCTCTGTAGGTTTCCAAAGTAGCGGACTTAGCAGTCCCCCTACCTGAGTCAAGCTTCATCCTTGCCACCTTGAAAGAAGACCATCCAACACGATGACCTCAGCTTCATGGTTGTAGCTGGTAGATCCGTCTACCCCGGACGAATTTATAAATCTTTCCCTGAAGCTTGCATACTAATTCCTTTCTTTTTCTTCTCTTCTCGGGGATAAATAGGGGATGGTACTTTGCTTCGCTCCTCGCTTTTGTTCAATTATAAATAAATAACCACTTTGATGGAGATTTGTAGCATCATTCAAGTAAATACAGATTGAGATCGTAGAAACATGAGCTTGTGATATAGCTACACCTAATTCCGGACCGGTTAATGCAAGAACTATAAATAAAGGACCAGGATCTCCTATGAAATAAAAAAGATCATTCATACATAGCATAGTCCAAGCGGACCCACTTAAAATCTTTACTGAACTATGACCGGCCATCATATTAGCAAATAAACGTATTCCTGAGCTTAATGCGCGAAAACAATGAGGGATTAGCTCAAGGAGTACTAAAAAAGGTGCTAACGGCAGTGGGACTCCTGCGGGTAATGAGAAGCTTAAAAAATGAAGCCCATTTCTTTGAAATCCCACTATAGTAATGCCAATAAAAATCGGAAATGAGAGACCCAAAGTAATGAGAAAATGACTTGTGACTGTGAAGCTATAAGGTATCATACCCTGGGGATTACGAAATAACGAAAAAGTAGAAGTGACCGAGATGCGAGGGGAAAACTTTTGTTGAACATTTCCGGAAAGACCACCTATTTGTTCGTTTACCGGGTTCGGCACGAAATCATGAATAAGCTCTACCAAGGATTGCCAAGCATTTGGTACTGAGTTTCCCCCTCCGTTTTTAGTAACAAAATGAACCAGAAGTAGGACCAAACTGAGAGTTAGCAGCATAGACAAAGATGGATTTGTGAATGAGAAAGAAATTTTTCCAATATTCATAGGAATCAATGGGAGAATGGCAAATTGCTCAAGTGGGCTGTTGGGCGTAATCGTAAGAAACACTTTGAATTTCATCCCTTTTGTTCCGCTTCTTGCTCTAAAAATGAAGAAAGACTTGTCGGAAATCGCCGGTTGGGTTGGTCCGACCAAGAAAGGCATGGGAGTTCCAGGCGTCGGGCCGAGTCAAGTAAAGACTGGCTACCTATAAAGATCCCTCACTGCACACTTTCTATATCTCTGTCTACATCCAATCAGCTGGGCCCTCAACCAATGGAGCTCGCCTTCTACGGGACTGGGCCCATCCCCCTCAGCTGGCGTTAGGATGACCCCCACGACGGATGCCCGGTGGATACAGCCGGCCGTACGGATTCGGCTAGGGCCGTCGAAACTTCTCCCTTACCAATCCCAAACCTAACCAACTTTCAGTTGCCGCCCGGTTTCAAAGTGACCACCCGGAAGAACGAATGGCGCAGAACAGAGAGAAGTTCTTTATATACGTCAACTGGATAAGCCCCTTCGGGGGGTGAGAGACGACTCGACGAATATGATCGACCAGCAAGGAAGAGTCCGGGGCTCTGTCCTCACGGGAAACCTTCTTTCGGTCGAAGACCTAACTGACGCCGCGGGTCCTCTCTCGGAAAGGCAATGTGGTCACTCAAAAGACGGGTGACGTGGCACCCTAGGTGTCTGATTTTTCTCCCTTCTCTCTCCTCTAGTTATGGATGAGAGTAGGTGAGTTAGGGCTTCTTGGTGGGTGGAGTTTAGTTTCTTCTAGGGTTTGGTTCTCTCTTTCCCGGGGAAAGAAAAATCCTAACCCTCCCCAGGGTGTGCTGTTTTGCGATCTGTCTGAGGCGTTCTCTTCCTCTCGCTATGGGCTTCGAGTTGGTATAACTAACTATACTATATATAATATAACGAACTAGTTATATATAACTAACTAATCGTTTTCGCACAGATCAGATCTTACCAGGTTAGTATGAATATGTCGGGTTAGGGTTTGATTGCCCTGTGAGTTATCTGGTGAGGTTGTTTCCGGCATCGGTTTCCACCTCTGCTCTGGTTTTGCCGTAAAAAACTTTCTTTGATCAATATTCTAATTGTTTATGCAGAGATACCCCAGGGGGTTTGATTCTTTTTTTTTTTTCTTGGATGCTTAAATCAGTTACGAATTGATAGGGACTTGGAGTTTCATGGTTCATCGTTTTTCCGGGTAAATTTCTGCATCACTTTCGCAGATTTTGACTTCGTTTAATTAATCAAACAAAAGAGATCCTGTGATTTCGCAGCAGATCTTAGCATTCCTAACATAGACAACCCTCAACAACGTTTTTCTTCTGCATTAGGTCGATGAGATAGGGATAAAACAATATGAAAGAAAAAAGTGGACACCAAGAGAAGTAGCTTGACGAAAGTCATTCTATCCATAATAAAGAAGCGTTGACCAGTAACTAGAATACCTTGTACATTAGCAAGGGTAACATGCATAGAGTACTCAACAATTAACCAAATAAGCAGCAGCAGAATTCTTTCTTCAGAAGACAGCCATTCTCCCCACTATGACGTAAGATATGATCAGACTTAACCAGACTTAAGTAAATGTGAACATGTCTTAAATGCTGAAATAAGCACTTTTTTTAAGGTAAGGAAAGGAAGAAGATGCCTTTGTTTCTGACTTTTCACGGTTTCTTTCTTCCTTCATGTATCCTTGCGTAAGTGAGTAGTATTGAAGCGTAAGTCTCTAGTTGAGTTGTTTGATCTTTTTAAATCGAGATTGCGTTGGTTTCTAGTGTTTCGAAAGATTCGATTAGGCACTCCGACTTTTCGTAAAAGTACCTCTTGAAGTGCTTTTTCTCGATCTTGACTCTGCAACTTCGAACAAGAAAAACCACACAAAGCTAGTTGACTCCGTGGTTGATTTCAGGTTCTCTAGTCTTTCGAAAAACGATTAGGCACCCTTGCCCTACTTTCGTCAAAGTACTTTGGGAGGTGCTTTTTCTCGATCTTTTCTCTGTTACCGGACTCTGAAATCACTCTTTCTTAGGCGGGGACAGGATTCGAACCTGCAATCTTCAGGTCATGAGCCTGATGAGTCGACCAATTCCTCTACCCCGCTTGTTCCCCTTCGATTTCTTTCACTATTCCCCCCCGGCTTTGGTTGCTTGGCCGGGGTAGAACCAGCGCTTAGTAAGCGGCGGCGGCGCTCCATTCGTTAGGTTGGAGCTCCGCTCTTCCCCTCGCTTCGGTCAGCCTATCAACTGACGCGCCCTGTAGCCAGTGCCTAGCTCTGACGAGTGACGAGAAGACCGCCACTTATACATCCTTTTCTTTCAAAAAAGATGAGAACACACCAGCTTTTAGATGAGGGAAAGCCATTCCTAAAACCAGGCGTTCTCTTATATACGATACCACCAACGCCACCTTGGCAACTCTGAAAAGTGCATGAAGGCTAGTGGAACGTGCAAGATACGGCTCAGCTCCGCTGAAAAGCCGTATCGCCCTATCTAGCCTATATAGTAATGGTGCGCTCACGTTTTTCAGAAGCTTTAAGAGATAGGGGTGAAACGCTTTAGTGTCTGTCCCTATTAGTTTCCCTATAAGGCAGTAATCGAGCGAAGTAATTAGTTATTAACGACTTTAATAGCAGTTCTTAGTCCTATGGTACTGCAACGATTAGTACAGATTCATCCTTCGAATTCTGAAAGTGCATTAAGGCTAGTGGAGCGAAGGGCACCTTAGGAAAGGGGCCTTTGATTAGTAGGGGTGCAACGACTTTGATTGGCAAAAGCAGCTTTAGTAGGACTAGCCTTCCCCGCCTTCCGACTAAAAGCAAGGAAGAAAGCACTTTTGAAAACTGACTAATGAACGACCTTCTGACTCCTACGGTCTTTTAAGGTGAGTGGAGCGAAGGGCTTCCTTTGAAGAAGCCCGAGCGTAACGATAAGCGAGTTAAGTTAGAGCGAGTAGTTTCTTTCCTGGATTTCTTTCTTTCCTTCCGGGAAGCAAAAGCAAGTCAAGTATAGCTCAGGATAGCCAATCCTTTATTGAAACGCTTAGCCAAGCTGAATGGGTCTGGGGAAAAGAACAGCAGTTTTGAAGAACTAAAAAACCAATAGACCTGTCCCCCTTGTCGGGACCTGATTGGAGCCATTCCACATCCATACTGATGCGTCAGGGAAAGCACTAGGTGCTGTCCTGGGGCAGAGGCCAGCCCAAGGTTTAGAGAATGCAATTTCTTTTGCCAGTAGAAGGACGAAGTGGAGTCCCGCAGTCACGGAACAGGAGTTCCGAGCTGTTGTGTTCGCACAACACAAGTTCAGACATTACTTGATCGGGTCGAGGGTCTTTATTCACACCGATCACTCCGCTATCAAATAATGTCTGACCACTAACAATGCTAGAGTCACCAGGTGGATCATCCTACTTCAGGAGTTTGCGAAACCAACCTCTTGTGGAGAAACCAGTTGCTGATCACCGTTCCGTCGTCGTTTAGACTCAGCGCCCTTGGACGATGTGGTGAACAGTTTCCTGATGAAACGTCGGTTTTCTGTTAACGGTATTACTCCGCTGACATTGCTCATTTGATTGTTTCAGGAATCACTCCGATTGGCCTGCTCATCGACGAAAGGCCCTAGCCAAACAGAGTCAACCATACACCACCTGGGTGGATGGAACTCTGTATAAGCTGGGACAGGCCTCAGTGATGAGGAGATGCCTCACTGAGGAGGAAATCCTTTTTTTTTGTTATGACTTAAATGCATGAACCGGCGGAGGTCATCTTGGCTGGGAAGTAGACTACCAGATACTGCAGTAGGGCTACTACTGGCCGACTATTTTCGACGGTCATTTAGCAGAAGCTGTAATCGTTGCCAGGGCAGACCCATACCGAGCGGAGCCATGCCTTATCACCCGGTAATAGCAGTTGAACCGTTTGAGATGTGGAGTCTGGACGGACCCATTCAACCGGGAGCAAACACATTCTGGTTTGCGTGGAGTGACTAAGTGGGTGGAAGTCAAGCCAATGAAGAACGCAACCTCTGATGCGGTGGCAGCATTCTTGTATGAGCAGATCTTTACCAGGTTCGGAACCCCGCGGAGTCTAGTAAGTGACAGGGGCACCCCCCCCCTTTTTTTTTCTGTTATCAATCAGTTGCTGCAGAAGGTATCACGCATCTTCAGTCTAGTCCATACTACCCTAGAGGGAACAGAGAAGCAGAGGTAAGCAAAAGAGAGCTCGAGAATCTTCTCTTTTGGTATACACAGAACAGACTGGGAGGAGAAACTCCTGGACGCTGTGTGGGCCTTTAGGACCACCTGGAAAACCACTACCGGCCTCTCACCCTTTCGGTGTATGGAAGAACAGCAGTGCTACCGATCGAACGAGAGATTACTTTATATCGCAGCACAGCTAGATCTGAATTTGGATGAAGCACAGAGGCAGAGAGCTGAACAGCTCTTCTCATTGGATGAGATGAGGAGAGAAGCTTTCCACCGTACACAGCTCGTGCACGATCAGAGAAGAAAATGGCACGATGCAAGAGACCAAAGGTCTTTCAGCCGGGGGCCCTTATATACGATGAACGATATGGAGATTTCCCGGGGAAGTTCCAAACCAGATGGATGGGGCCTTATGAAATAGTTGCTGTAACAATGGGACTGTCCGACTCAGGCCCATAGATGGTGAAGACAAGGATTTCCTGGTGAATGGGTCTCGACTGAAGCCATATTCAAAAGCCTTAACCAGCAAGCAGTGGAAGGAGAGATTTAAGACTCAACTTCGCCTGAACGCGAATCAACACCTCGCGTTAACGCGAAATGGCACTGTCATTCGCATGGACTTTCGGTGGACAGACAAGGACCATTCGCCTGAACGCGGATCAGCATAGCATGGTCATTCGCGTTAACGCGAATCAGGCTGGCTGTTCATTCGCATCAATCAGGGCGAACGCTCCGCGTTCTTCCGGACAGCATACTTCATCCGCGTTAAGGCAACTCAGAACTATCATTCGCGTTAACGCGAATCGGCTCAATGAAGCAGTGAGTCAGCAGATCGACAAGACAGCAAGTGGATGGGCCATTGAATGCGAATCGATCATTCGATTCGCGTGAGACAAGAAGATTAAGGCGATTGACGGCGGCGTGCTGACAAGGATTCAGCGGTTCGTGTGAGTTTCAAGGATGCTGCCATGGAACCTGCCAGCCCGTGACATCCTCCAGGTACGCTCTTGCCGTTAGCTGTGCTTTTTCCAAGGATAATTGATTGAGAAATTACGTTTCATCATTTGAATTTTCTAAGTTCGAAAGCCATTATGACTGCTCGTAAACACGACCCTTGAGATACTTTACCCGCACCTATTCAGCACACCTCCGACCACCCTTGCTTCCTATCCACTCTCTCTGCAATTCCCGAGAGTCTTTCCCTGTGTCGAATCCCAGACCTTTAGAGTTCACCCAGGGCGAGTTATGCTCAAACAGGAGAAGTGCCTGCTGGAACGATTATTGATCCTATGCCAGAGATAGCCGGAAGCGCACGAGTATGTTACCATGGGAAACTTCCTGGACCATGCTTCCAGGGATTTTGAATTTGAGGATGCTGAAGTGAGAGAAGTCTTGGCCTCGTATGATGCAGTGACCAGAACAGCCACTGTCAGAAATTGAGAAGTTGAAGTATCCGAGGCATCAGTCGCAGAAGCTACTGGGTTAAGCAGGGTCTACGTTAAGACGTTGGAAGGTCGACCTGGGCGTACATATGCCCTTAGACTGTTGACAGCTGAGGTTTGTGAGGAACTGGTACGTTCGCACCCCCACAGAGCCACGGACCCCAGTTCTCTGTGATGCCCAACCCATGGAGGACAATTGCGGAGGCCGTCCATCCATTCTGTTATATCCATCGCGGCCCAGCTTCAAAACTACTGAGCGCGCTAGCGCGCTCAGTAGTTTTGAAGCTTGCTGGCTACCTTCGGGATCGTGCTATTTTTCCAAAAATCAAAATCCCATTCTCTGGACGGACTGCGAGGAAATTGGGCTTCTTTGGCGCTTTTTACCGAGAACTGGCCGGAGCTGGTAAGGCTCCAGATTTTGCTGTCTTCCTGCGGAAAAAAAAAAAGCCAGCTTGGAAAGATTCCCAAGGGCGGCGGGGAGGCGGAAACTTTGTTGATGTGCTGGGCCCCCAAAAATCGATCTGTACTGTTGATACAGTTCGGGATATGAATCTTTAAGAGGGGTGGAACCACGGATCCTCCCAGAAAAATATACGGGAGCCAACCGACCATCTCAGGCCCAGCTTTAGGATGTCTCTGCCATGCAGGATCCCCCTCCACGTGAGGTAGACGAACCTTTTTTGGCTTTCGACGAAGGGATTCCTTCTCAAGATTTGACTCCAACGGGCGGGCGAGACACCAGCTTGTCTTAGCCAGCAAAGCCCCATTCGTCGTGTTCAAAATTTTTGAGGCCTAGCCCGCCTTCACTTTTCCTGGCGCACACCCTTTCCCACCTAACCAGATGGAAGCGGTGTCTCTCTTCCGCTCCAGACCATAGGAAATTTCTTTGCAGCTTTTCTAGGGCCTCTAGAACCTGGGACCGTCGAAAACAGAAAGCATTTCATTTAGAGAAGCGTCGAAGCGAGGACTTTATGAGTTGTGCCCGGCCCGCGATGGTTAGAAGCTGGCCCTTCCATGCTGCCAATTTATCTTGAGCACGCTCAACCACAGTTTTCCATATGGATGTTGACTGCCTTACCGGAAGAAGAGGCAGTCCAAGATAAGTGGCTGGCCAAGTCCTTCGGGACAGCCCAAAATCGCTTTGATTCTCCTTTCCTTTTCTTTTGGAGCGACGAGTTGATAAAGAAAATCCTGCTTTTCAGCTGACAAACGTATGCGCGCGTTTTACTAATAGGCTGAAAAGCCGTTGCTTGCTTGCTGCATTTCTGCTCAGAGGCTTTTTCAATCGACAGACAAGCTGGCATTCTGATGAGATAGGAAGCCCAGGAGGAGGATCCATATATCTTTCCTCTTCAAGATCACCATGAAATGAAGGAACGCATTCGTCGACATCCAGCTGATACATAGGCCATTTTCTAGCGGCAGCAACTGCCTTAAGGGTTCGAACTGAACTTTGCTACTGGTGCTGACGGTTTCCTCATAATAAAGCTCATACTCTTTAGTGTATCCCTTAGCCACCAACCTGGCTTTGTATCTATCAATGGACCCTGTTGACTTTGTAAACCCTCCTTTGCTTCCCTTCAGGAAGAGGAACGAAGGTACTCGCCCTAAACGAATGAATTGACGGAGAGGAACTAGCTCCTTTGATTTTTGATGAGAGCTTTGAGTTCTTCCTGCATGGCTTCTTTCCAACATGACTGAGATGCAGCTTCAGAATCAGATTTAGGCTCAACAATGGAATGAAGACAGAAAGGCACAAACAATGGGAAGAGGAAAATCTTCATATGTGAGACGATCAGGAGGACGAGAGAGACGAGAGGAGCGACGTACCTAAACAGAAACAGGAGTAGGAGTAGAACCCGTGACCAAAGGAGCAGCTGATGACGAAGGCAAGAGAGTTTGGTGAGCTGAATCTGCCCGGGGTTGCGCCTCTGATAAGTCAAAACAGGCTGCCAAATAAAAAAGAGTGGGGGAAGGGACGGATTTGAGACTGTTTCCTGCTGCGAGCGGTGTACGTCACGGCATTTCGGAGGGATGGCCTTGACCGCAGCTGACGTTTATATTATAGACTATGCGATACTATGGGACGAGCCGGAGTGAGGGAGTCATTTAAGACCGTTTTCCGTTATGAATTCAGGAATGAAATGCCTTAATGCACTAGCCCTAGTTAAGGGTTTCCCCCCATTCCCATCGTGAACTTCGTTCACTCTTTTCAGGTGACTCAAGATTCTCTATATCTCAATAAAGAATCTTTTGAGAGTCTCTTTCCGGTTCACTACGTGAACTGCTCACCGAAAGAATCTCAATAGAAACTCTAGCCTGCTGCGATACTGGAACGAGCCTGAGGGCAGGGAGTTTTCCACTAATGGACTATAACGAGCTGAGGGATAACAAACCCTATGCAGCAGTGCACTATAAAACAAAAATAAGCAAGGTGTGCCTACTCATCCGTCCTTTAGTTATTTCCCTAAAACAAGGGAATACCCTATGGAATGATTTCCCTATGTTGCCCTGAAGTCTTATCCCTTCTGATTTTCTTATTAGAGCATTCAATTAGTATGAGAAGGCTTTACACTGCGCGGTGCCACCTCTCACCGTGTTCAAAAACCTTGTACGAGAACTTGTATAGAGAAGGATTTCCCGCGGCCGAGTTGTCAATTCGACCTGGGCCAGTAAACCCGTCTCCCCCCGCACCTCCCGACGATCCAGCCTAAAAGACTATCGACCTATTGTCCCATATTAGGGGACAGTAGTCAACCGTTAGAAGGTCACAATATCAAAATGTGTGGCTGACCTCTGTCGAGTTGTCAATTCGACAAAGGACCGCGAAATTCACAACCACCAACACCTTCCAAAATCCAGCCCCTAAAGGCTACTAGACTACCATCCTGTATTAAAGAATGATAATATAGCCCCTGAGTAATCACGATATACATACCGGATTACCTGAGAGATTCTGAAGCTGCACTCTTGGATTTAAAGCTACCGCGTGATACTAATAGACATGAATAGAGTACATTTGACCCACTTATGAATCAAATGCCATCTAACACTCATACTTTCACCGTGAAAAGTGAGAATTCACTCACCTCTACCTCTCTATCAGTCCCTTAAAAGCAGGGATTGAGGGGGGAGCCGGCTCAACCCCAAACTTAAAGAGAGAGAGGAAACGCGGTCAAGCATTCCTCGATACCTCACAGTTGCTCCCACTTACGAGAGCCCCAATGGGGCAGAGACCCGAAGTTTTCAAACTAGTTTCACCAGACTTGACCAGTACACTTTCTTTCTTCATAGCGTACCTATCCCGCCAGGCGAGCCAGCTTGAAAGTCCATTTTGACATCCTAACGCGAAAATTCACACTCAAAGGATTCCTCGGGCTCCTTCCCTCACATACTAGAGCGTTCTCTTGGAAATACCCTACCATGTAAGAAATGGCATAGGCCCTAAACCGGCAGCCGGGAAAAACCCGCTCCGCAGCCATTCAAACTATTAAATAATGTGAATAAAGGTACAGGAGAAAACAGCCTTAAAGTAGACCAGTCACAAAACAAAGCGCCGAAGGACGCTTTACCGAAGACGATGAGTGCCAACCCCCCAGTTTAGACTTAAGGCTGATCTTACCGACGGTGGGATCAAAGAAGCAAATCTAGATAACCGTCAATAAATTAACAGCTACCTATCTGCAACACACTTTGACACCGTTCTCATTTTCCTTCTTCCACCATACCAACCCTTATTCAGGTGGTGCTCTTCAGGATTGAGTGGGTTGCGGACCCACTCCTTCCTCGGAACACCATTGGGAGTCAATTCCTTTTCAATCTACCATACGGAAGAGACTTCCATGTTGGTATCCACTCATCCCTCACTAGACGGGAATCGTGGCGAGCCAGGGGGCGATAGTATTTGTAAGGTCGAGGTAAGACATTCTTGACCACCGACACTACAAACACTATACGGTCGTCACCGTTACGTTTTAATTAGACGTCAACGGTAAAGACGATCCGCCTTCTCATTCCCCACGCACATGCTCTCCGATGAAGCGCAGGGGATGGGAAAGGTACCCAAACCTGGTGAGTGAAATTGAGAGAAGGAAGAACTAGGGAGAACCCCGACTTCCTCAATCAAATTCACAACCTTTTTGGCTAATAGGTGCTCCACTGATCGCAAGATCTCTGGTGCAACCACAAAAAGACAACCAGAGTAGCCCATTAAAGGCCAACTCTGGAATGTCCGAGAACGTTTAAAAGTTCTCCGCCACGGAGGACACCCCCAAGAGGGAGTGACACCCGCCTTTCCTAGTTGAAGAGTCTTATGACCCCCGAGGGATGGCGCGTCGGGTTATCAATCCAAGTGATCCTTACAACCAACTGCAGTCCCTGATAAGGCTGCAGTGATGGTAGGAACCCGAGGTCAAGTAAAGAGTCAGATACACCTTGGAGTTATCCGCAGTGCCCCGGCTCTCGCCTCTTTGGACACACCAGAGAGGTAGTCTAGGGCGACATTAATATGACACAATATCCAAATTTCCATAGAAGCCTATAACAATAAAAAGTTTGGTTAAAGTTACGGACTTCCAGGATGTCTCAATAATGGGACCCCTAAAAGAATCTTGGGGCCGCACACAACCCTTAAAGCTACCGTATAACGGTCAGGTTGACCCTCATACCACATACAACCTCTCTCACCGGCAAGATCGGTGATGTAGTAGAAGACTAAGAGTCTCAAGACTCACTTCCAAAGTGGGTAAGTATATTCTATCTTTTATTAAATACTTACCAACTCGAAGGCCAGCCCGAGTGTCCACATTGGACATTCATAGGAGCACGAGCCGGGCGGGAGTCAGATTAACTACTCCCTCGTACGCAAAGAACCTCTTAGGGAAACCCTACTATCAGTGATTTCTCACATACATAGCATAGGCCTGAAGGTGGCAGCCGGGATAAACATAAACCCGCTCCGCACCATTCAAACTATTAAATAATGTGAATAAGGGCTAAGAGAGACACTAACTGAGAGGAGTCCAGTGACAAACAGACCGCTGCCGGTCGTTTTAGACTGGTGGCAACACTAGAAGGTATTAACCTCAGTGTTATCTGGACGTCACACCCAATAATGCCCTCTCTAACCATTCCGATATTCCCAACATGAAGTGGAGTTCTAAGACACACGGACTGCATAACACAGCCCGACGCATCACTTGAACCACCCACGTCACGCCTGAAAAGGCGATGTACTGTGGATCAACCGCATCGCGGATACGTCAACCCACAACACACCGGAGGAAATCGACGGCCTTCTGGAGTGAACAAACTAATTCACACCATAGAGTCAAGAATCTCCTGTCGGAATCCACTTCATCCTTACAAAGGAGACATGGCAGTCCAGAAGGTCACCCTCTGAACCGGGTCAGTGTATTCAGTATTCCTTATTATACTGTTCCACAACCCTTCTGGCAAATAGGTATCTACTGATCGTAAGATCACTAGAACACCCAAACCGTTTCACTCGTGCAATTTATATCATACGGGAAGCACTTCGTGTAACTAACTCTCCTTAAACTCACTGTGACGTTACTATAAGAAAAGAAAGAAAAACGAAAGAAAATTTCAATAACAAAAGTAAAAAAAAAAAACGACTACTGGGCGGGACCTTCATTCGCCCCAACGGAGGTTTCTCTTCCTTTGATCCGAAAAGTGAGGCCGGAAAGGCGCTGGTTAGACAGAGTGAGAGAAAGAAGCTGAAACCGGAATCTGAGATTATCCGACAGGTTGACCCGAAAGGAAGTGGCTCGGTTGATTAGCTGCGCCGGCCGAGAGTGCGCCAAATGCACAATACCCTTAAATGGGAACAAATATATGCCTGACCCAAATCTCAGGTCTCCTTCTGGCCAGGGCCCAATCACCTGAGAAAGGCATAGAGCTTGCGGGCTGAACTCCCAACCACAACAAAAAAAATACATTACAGTTGGTCAAGTTCAGGTGGGATACACGCAAGTCCCCAACATCCTGGATTCCCCCCATCAAGGGTGTTCCCTAAACCGGAATAATATTCGTCTATGAGAGTTTTGCTATATGCTTAACACATGCTTCTTTTCTTGTTAAGTTTGTGATTTATATTTCTTTCTTTTTGTGTCTGGATTTTCTTTCCCTGCGATAAGGGTAGGAGATGCAAGGGCCGATCGTCTGGTCAAGCTGTACCTGTAGTAGTTCACGTTGTCGAAGCTTATCGCGCTGGCGAAGCCGAAGCCGTAATCTACTTTCTATTTCTAGTCTAGTACAGTACTGCCTCATGACAATGATCTGATAATGTCGGTCTGAGATAAAAGAGAGATTTATGACACTTAACTTACTCGACGTTATAGCTTTGCATTTTCCGTTCTTGATGTTGGGGCTTATTTTCTTAATTCTCATATTTTTGCTTTTTGTGCCTCTACGCTTCGCAATTTCTGCTCTTGATGTTGGTTGCTATACCTCACTTAAATGGATTTGAATCTTATGTATTTCTTTTTTCTCGTCCGGTATGTTGGAGGCGGACTAGGGCCTGATAAACACCGCTAGTCCTATGCCTCCAACAACTAACTCCAAACCTTAAGGAAAACGGATCCAAGATTGGGTCAGAGCCATATGCACTGTTTGAAGGGAGGACCACCTTCTTGCGGGAGACATGGTCCGACGGTCCCTATCTTCAATCTATGATTGTGCGTATTTCATGATTCCAACTGACGAAGTTCGGCATCGGACGTGTACAAGACAAGACAATAGGCTCTCCCATCCCCACAATGGGCTCTATCAAGTTGCCGCCAGAAAAAGGAAATCTACTAGATGGAGCACCCACCCAACCAAGAACCAACCAGTGAGTGCATGATAGAAAAGGGCGTGGGCCGCGTATGACAGAATAGAGGTAGCATAAAAAACAAAAAGGAACTCTAAGCCATGCCAGCCTCCCGTGAGGTGAGAGATTAGTGAGAGGTGAGGGATTAGAGCTGTTCCTATTCCCAGCCAGTCAGAGGATAACCAACCAAACCAATGAGAGGAGTCTGTTCAGGTATTGAGATAGTCCTCCTTCCAAACAGTATAGGCTTGACGTCGACTATCTGTATGAAGTATACTCCCTTTATGAAGAAATAGACTCCTTCATCTTTGAAGTGAATGGAGAGAGCAGTGAATTCCAAGCAAGAGGGAAGCAGGGCAGGCAGCAGTCCCACAGGCAAGGGAAAGAGTCCCAGTCTTCTCGCTTAATGGATAGAGACAACTCCGCAAGCCAGTCCCTCATCCCGTAGTATTGAATTGATTGTTCGAGTGGATCGTAGGACTGTGTCTTGCTAAGCAAGTCGACGCTAGTCCCCCTTCCTGGTCAAAGGCAGTCTCGTTGAGTTGATCATAGAATTGTGGGCAAGTAGCTCGAGTAGTCGTCCATTCCAGTCCGTTTGAGTTAGTTCCTTGTCGTCAGTTCGATTGATGAGTTTCGAGGGGAATCGTAGATGATGGACTCTAGAACCAGCCGGTACACTTGATTAGTGAGCTTAGCTTATAGAGGAAGCACTAGATGTGGTGCGTGTTTCGACATGCTTCTTCGGATTGTGCTTCTGTTAAGCTCACTCCCCGTCCTTAAACAAACATGAAACCAGATTGGCAACGGGCCATCGGGTTTCAAGTACTGGGGGCTGTCAAGTTACGCCTTCTCCACTGGACTCCACAGGGCGGCCAGTACAGAAAGACGCCTGGATGGACAGGGTTTTGGATATGACAGGTAGTCGCTCGCATAAACGAATGGGACTCCCTAAATCCGAATCTGATGGGGAATCGGCAGAAAGAGATGGGTCGGATACAGGAATGCCATCTGATCCACCCAAAACTCCTATAGTTTGTCGAGGCAGGGCTTCGATCGAACAGTCTCGTAAATCAGTATTCCGGATGGATGGCCAACTCCTCGAACTGCTGGGTGCGGCATATTCATGGACTGGCAAAGCGAACTATCTATTTGATCAGGAGAACCTAGAGAGCTCTCTATCTTTCCCCCCAAACCCCCCCCCGTGCGCGGATGACTTGTAAATGTTGAGGCATAGGATAGGCTCCGCAGTTGGCTCGGACTGGCTAAGCAATTGGGCGGGCGGTTACCTCGTAGTAGGTAGGGAGGAATGCACTGCTGCTAGACGATTGACCAATAGCTCATGGCGGGAGTTCATGCAAGGCTATGGAGGAGGGAAGGGAGAATCCTTTGTTCGAGCAGCCCCGACGTTCATTGATTTGATTGGGAATGGTCTACATCCCTTATACCTGCCACTGCTGAGACTTTCGTAGGGGCACGGGAGCGAAGCAAGCATTGACAAGCGCCCCTGCACCTTCCTGTCCCAGCTCCCCTTCGCTCGGTTCCACCAAATAATGCCGGGAATTCAGTGCCATTTTCTGATCCTCCGAGTGCAAAGCTAGCAGCAGAGATTGTGGTTCCATACGCGGATTGATATGCATCCCATACACTACCTCGATCAGAATCCATTCCAACAAAGCGTTTAGCCCGTTGTAAGGTTCGTAGCCTCTATAGCGAGCACCTTTAAAGTGGCATACCGTCGAAGTCAAATATACATATCCATATGCCAGTTGACTCGTCGATCCACCAGTGGAGGGAATAGAAGCATAGGTATAGAGGTGGGAGGGATGGGAGAGCAAGCTGGCTTGGGGGCAAAGGCAAGAACATCCGAGCAAGAGGCATTACCCTAGAAATCGGCACTTTCTCTTTCCAAGGAAGGAACTATGCGTTCTTTACCTCCAGGGCGTCGGAATAGTATATGTTAGCCGATACAGTCGACGTGCCTTAGTTTCTCAACCTCCAAAAAAGTACTAAAAGCCTCTTCTTTCTCTCTAGCCAGTCCCTTCGGTCTGTCGTCCTTCCTTGAGGTCTTTCCCTTTCCTCCCCCTCGCTTTGTTCACTTGTTCACTTCGTTCACTAGCTCGGATACCTCAGAAGAAGATAAAAGAACGGGAAAAGAGAGAAGAGAAGATAAAGAACCTTCTTTCTAGCTCTTTCCCTCTACTCCTTCTATCGGTCTATCCTTAGCTAGCTCTTTCAGTGAACTACCTTCACTCCTAATGGGCAAGGGCTCTCTTAAGCAGGTCTTCCTAACTAGCGGACCCTTTATCCTTCTATCGCTTCTCCTTCGGGGGGAGATAAGCAGGGATATACTGGTTATCTTTCTTAAAAGGAACGTTTCCCCAGGGCGGACCCGAGGGGGAGAAGAGAAAGAAATCCTAACATAGAAAGATAGATACCAGAACCCCGTTATCGCATCCCTCCCCCTAAAAAGAGAGATTGAAAGCGGATCCTAGACTCATGGAAAACCTACTTAAAAGCTAATCCGCAAATGATTGATGAAGTGAATTGGACTCGCGTTTGTGTGCCTCTTCTCCTTGATAACCCGGACCCGTCGAAATCCAATAGTTATCAACCTCCGATTCAACACAAGAAAGCAAGTCAAATCCCTATCAATAATAGACTAAAGGGTCGACTCACTGCTTCTACTGCCTCTCCATTCCCAAGCCGAAGGCGCATCTATCTCTATGACAGACGATTGCCCCTTAGAGCTTGACTTACTTCGTAAACGCCGCTACTCGCTATAGAAACAGTGGCTCATTGTGCCACTTCTACAGCCAAACACAGGAAATCTTCGGGATAAAGGCTCTCACCACTGCGTCCCGTATTCCACTGTGCATTCCACCTAGTTTTGGTGTGTTTCATTCCGATCATTGCATTCCTTGGATGTTGACGGGGGATCTACTCAGTGTGTGGCAGAGTTCCCGTCAACATTTGAGCTCGGCAAGTGAGCTTCGGTTTTAAACTAGGACTACCTCGCCCGCTCTAGGTTCTCGCTTATGAAACCCTGTCTTCCGGACCAGAGGAAGCGCGGTCCTTCTTTAGTGCTGCTTCATGGCGGAGGAAGCGTCCCTCGGTTTTCTATGCGCTTAACTGGAGTTCGACCCGGTCTTGCCCGCTCTAGGTTCTCGTATCAACAGTACCTGGGTTTCCGGTCGACTATAGCTCCAGCCATCCACCTGGAACTAACATCTTATGAGGTAGCGTTCCTTGGTTAGTCATGACACAGTTGCAAAATAGGATTGGACCCGAGTGCCTGTAACCAATGTCCGATATCTAAATAACTACCAGGAAAGAGAACCCTCCTTAATGCAGGTACAAAAGACACCAGTAGAAGCCACAAGCACTCTTATCAAAGAGAGGGATCCCAGCCTATATTGCTCTTATCTGTGCCACTCGTCGTTCTGTTGTCAAGGGCTTATTGTCTGACTCTCATAGAAGCAAGTAAGGCTCTTAGACTCGTCCTATGAAACTTCTCCCCTTGGATAGCATATAACCCTGACTGGACTGTAGCACAAGGGCCAGCCGATGCGAGAGCCTGCTGAAAAGCAACTTATATAGTCAAAGGCGCTAAAGCCTTTATAGTCATAAGCGTTTTGAAGCAATTGTAGTTCACGGGCTTTCTTTTTTCAGCGAATCTAGCGAAGATCGATCTATCTCAC